ATTAGAATACTCTATTTTAGTGTCACAATTCTTTGTTTGTTTTCATTTTTCATAGCAGAGACATTTAACAACAACATTAATTATTTTAATTTTTTTTTGAAAACAAAAAAGAAACTTTTGGATTGCTGAATAAAAAACTACACTAAATAAGAGAGCAACGGAATCATCATATTCTTTAAAAAAGATTCTAAAAAAAAAAAAGAAAGGTGATTATTATATTTTGGATTAGTTACTGATTTGGGTCTGATAGACCCGGTATATTTTATATATATTTTATATTTCTGCAATGAAAGGTATATTTCATATTTAAGGTATATTTCATATTTATAGTAGAGCCGAGCCGTATGCTATATAAAAAAGATGCCTGTACGGCTTTAAATTAAATTTCTTTTTTATATGCCCTACCTTATAATCCAAGATTAGGAAAAACTCCTATTCTGTTAGACTCTCAGCTCAGGGTAATGATCCATCAACCTGCTACTTCTTTGTATGAGGGACAAGCAGGAGAATGTATGCTGGAAGCGAATGAATTACTGACAATGCGAAAAACTATGACAAATATTTATGCACAAAGAACAGGCAAAGCTTTCTGGCAGATATACAAAGACATGGAAAGGGATCTTTTTATGTCAGCAGAAGAAGCTCAAGCCCACGGAATTGTTGATACGGTCGCAGATTAAAGTAAATAAACTAAACTATAAAGTAAATAAAATAAATAGCAGTTAAAAATTATGGTAACAATGTGCTTGCCTCCTCTCTTGCCTCCTCTATTGCCTCCTCTCTTGCCTTCTCTCTTGCCTCCTCTATTGGGTTTGCTTTTGAAGCTTTTGAAGCGAGTAATTACTAAAGTACAGTTGTTAGTAATTACTAAAGTAGAGTTGTTTATAATTTAAAATACTCAACATATTTATTCATGAAATAAAAAAAGAAAATGTAGAGTTTTTTAATGTTGAAAAAAAAATAAATAAATAAATATTCTATGCCAAAAAAATATTGTTTTTCTTACTTATTTATCAATAATTTTTCTTACTTATTTATCAATAAGATCAATAAGTTAGTGTTACTGCTTTATCAATAAAAAGTATAGTAATTATACTACTATACTTTTTATTGATAAAGCAGTATTCATTCATGAATAATAAAGCATTACTCAAATAACCCTTTCCAAAAAAGTATTACTCAAAAGTAAAGTATTATCCCCAACCATTTGCATTGCAAACAAAGCATTATATACTCAAAAGGATTATCCCACAACCATTTCCAAACAAAGTATTATATACTCAAAAGGATTACTCATGAGTAAGAAATTAAAAAGTATTCCTGAAAGGTATTACCCATAAATACAGGATTTGCTATTTTAGCTTTTTAATTGTCTTTTAGTTGTTCTTTACTTTAATTGTCTTACCAACCAGATTTTATAGAATCTAAAAAATTCATAATTATCCGGTTAGGATTGATCTAAACCAGCTCATTATATATATATGACTCACCATGCCAACAATAAAACAACTTATTAGAAACACAAGACAGCCAATCCGAAATGTAACAAAATCTCCCGCTCTTCGGGGATGCCCTCAGCGCCGAGGAACATGTACTAGGGTGTATGTGCGACTCGTTTAAATCATAGACTAAAATATAAAAATCTAGTCTATTAATAAGAATTATATATATAATTCTATTGTGTATAAAATTTATGGTTTCGATTGGTGCAAACCGAATCACCTTAATTTGTAATTTAAGATGAAAAATACTTTCCCATTGGTAACAAATAGTTATCCATTAAGCGGGAAAAATCCAATTTTAAATAAAAAATTATGCCCTAAATTTTGCAATAACGGACTAAGAGGGTCAACTACCCAGCTAATCTTCATACTTAAATACCGTTACTGTATAGCTAGATTTTGTTGTGAAAGACCTATTACTAGATATTTCATGGGTAGAGCCCATAAGTGTGAACTGTACAAGTTCACAATAACATTGATTGAATGAGGATTCAATGAAAGAAGGGGCTCCGGTGTATAGAGAGGACCTCACCGTTTAACAAGTAATCATAGAAACGATGGAACCCACCATTTCTTTGTCTATTTCTATTCAATTAACTATGCTTTTTTGAATACCTAGTATCAATAGAATTTCTTATTAAGAGGTTAAATACTTAGAAAAAAATAAAAAAATCGTGGTTGGGAAGGTTATAGCAGCAAAAGCCATTGGAATTTTTATTTTATACATTGGAAGGATCCATTTTGTTATTAATAGACTAGGAAGGATAAAAGAATAACTGAAAGCAAAAAATAAAATAGTTATTCATCAAAGTCTCATTTATTCAATGACCAGAGTTAAACGAGGATCTATCGCTCGAAAACGGAGGGCAAAAATACGTTTATTTACATCAAGCTTTCGCGGAGCTCATTCAAAACTTACTCGAACTATTTCGCAACAGAAAATAAAAGCTTTGGTTTCGGCTCATCGGGATAGAGATAGGAAAAAAAGGGATTTTCGCAGTTTGTGGATCAGTCGAATAAACGCAATAATTGCCCAAAATAAAAACAACGTATACTGTATTTATAGTAAATTAATGTATAATATGTACAAGAGTCAATTGCTTCTTAATCGTAAAATAGTTGCACAAATAGCTATATTAAAAGGGAATTGTCTTTTTATGATTGCCAAGGAGATCATAAAAAAATAAAAATTCCCCGGAGACTCAACTCCGGGAAGGTGGTAGAATAAAAGAGATTTGTATGATAAAATAGAATTCATATGACAAAGTTATCAAAATAAATAAACAACCACGCTCAAAAAAATTATTCTGCTTCACCTATTATCTTTTTTCTTACAACGCAACATCCTCAATAGGATTGTCGTATTTTTCGAAAAAAAAATATCAACTCGCATTGAATTTGAGTTTCGATTCAAAATGAAATTTACTTAATGAAATTTACTTGAAGAGTAACTCTATTTTTTTTTTTTTTTTAGAACAGTAGTAGGAGTTCTAGCGATCGACTCGCTTTTTTCATATTTTTTTTTTTCATTATTAACAAAAGGTAACGAATTAATAAAAGGTAACAAAGATAAAATACGAGCTTGTTTTATAGCAATCGTAATTAATCGTTGTTGTTTTAAGGTTGATCTATTCACGCGTCTAGATAATATTTTTCCTTGTTGACTAATAAGTCGATAAAGTAAACTCATGTTTTTATAATCAATTCGATCCCCCGATTGGATCGGGGACAAACTCCTACGAAAAGATTGCTTAGATTTAAGAAAGAGTCGCTTAGATTTATCCATGGTTTGTTTATTCCTATACCGAAAATCCCATTTCTTATAAAAAAAGGATTTGTTTTTTTTTTTATTCTTATTTTTTTTTTTAATATATATTTTAATATATATTTATATTTGTTATATAAGGAAATATATGTAAGGAAATATATGCTATTTATAGATTGTTATATATATAATATAATTTATAGAATTTACATCCTAAGGGTGACACACAAGCAATCCATTTTCTCTATTTCTTTATCTCGACGTGAATCGTATGTTTGCAACAAAAGGGACAGAATTTTCTCAATTCCAATCGACTAGGTGTATTGTGTCGATTCTTTTGAGTAATATATCTAGAAATACCCCTAGATTCCTTATTAAGATTCTTTTTATCACAACTGCTACATTCCAAAATAACAGTTATTCGTATATCTTTACCCTTGGCCATGAACCTCCTTTGGTTTTTTTTGATTCACTTAACTCTTCTATTTTAAGATTCGAAGCGAAGAAGAAAAAAGGAACGAAAAAAGTATAAGTTGATAATTCAAAATCAAATTATGAAAGATTTTGTTCCAATTAATTTTATATAGTACAGTAATAATTCAGTAATACAATGATTTAGAACTATATTTCGAATCACAGTACAGTATTTCATTTTTCATTTAAATATCTTGTATGATATTATTGACCCGCCCAAGTATTCTATTACAATTCCATTTCTGGTCTCACCCTATTATTAAATTAATAGCAATGGAATTGAATTAATACTTCAATTCCATTGAAACCTGGGAAAAACTCCTAATTTCACTGAGGCCAAATCCCCCTTTACTTAATTTAATTTGCTCTTTTTTTTTTTCGAACTTATTCTAGTCTAATTAGAAAAAAAAAAAAACGAACGAAGAGGGATTTAATCACAGATATTTTTTTGGATCTCTAATCTTTGTCACCCCTTCCCGTTCGAATAACTAGAATCAAAAAAAGGGGAATGTCAATGCATCCGGGAATAAACGATTGATTTCTATCAAGAGACCTGCTAGAACCGCGAACCATAGAGTACTTGCCACTGGTGCCACAGAGAGATATGTTTTTAGATCTCGCATTTCAAATCCTCCTTCGTTTTTTTCTTGTAATTTGTAATACATAATAATAATACAGAATTACATATAGGAATATGATAGGGATATGATCAAATCTTTTTTTATAATTTTATAATAATAACACTTTGATTTGTCGGGGGAAGTCCGAATTCAAATTGAATTGTACAATGATTAATTATATATTTTTATTTTTTTTATAGAGTATTATTTTTATATTATTATTTATATTTATTATTTTATTCAAATAATTATATTATAATAATATTATATTCTATATTTTTTTTTTTGAAATTTTGAATTCTATTAAAAGAATATTTTAAATTCTTATATTTTTTATATTTTAATTCTATTATATATAATAATATATTATTATTATACTCTTTATGTTCTTGTTATTATACTCTTTATATTGTTAATATTTATATTATATATCCTATCTATTCTCTGTTTTTAATTAAATTAAATTAAATTTAATAGAATTAAATTATTCAATAAGAATATTCGTATCGATATCTTATTTATACGATATAATAAAGTAAAAAAAAAAATGACAGGATATATTCTATATATATATATAATGGAAAATGTGGAAAACAAGACAAAAAGTCTTTACAATGACAATGGAAACCAATGTAAAGG